CAAGCGGGGGAAAGGACTCTCGAGACTTCCTTGATTCTAAATTCTAAGCAATCTGTAGGTTTTATTCTTTTTAAATTCTATAAATCCTTACGTCTCGGATTCAAGAATTCAAGAAAGATTCTAGTAGTGAAAAGGAATCGGTAAATCTTGATATGATAGTCCTTCCACTACTAATGTAGTGTCTGTGTACTAACTCGGTCTTGAATTAGATTGGATAGGGATAGATATAGATCGTACAGGGAATCGAATTCCATTTTTTTAGTTGGGGAAGGGTCAAAAAAGACTTTGTATACAGACTCCTGAAAGTATATGAACACTCCGGCATTTATTCAATATTAGTTAGATTGAATAGCTAATTGGCTTTCTTTTTTATTATTATTATTATTATTTTTCTATTTTGAATTCGGAATATCAAAATCTATTTCTAATAGAAATTGGAATATATTCCATTTATTATTTATTAAATTCTATTATTTATTATTTTTTAAATTCTATTAAATTCAAATCAAAAAAAGAAAAAAAAAAAAAAAAGAATTCTTTTTGGCAACCTCTATTCTTTTTGGCAACCTCTAATGAAAGAATTTATTCGTCTGTCTTCCGATTGTCTCTACAATCGGGAGACGGTAAGGGTTAGATTAAAAGGAAATACGAGTATGCGAAGTGGTCTATCTTGATTCTATATATATATATATCTTTTTTACTTAATGAAATCTAGGACAACAAAATCAAAATAAAACATAAGTCTTATTATTCCTACCTGTTAGTAACTAACATTCATTCCCTTAATACTTCCAAGGGTGTCTCCGGATATTTTGTTTGTACTTAATGTTTTCTGATTATACTAGAAATCATAGAAGAACTTGTTAGATGTTATAATTTTGGATTTATTGAATTCTTTCGCCAATGATGTTAGGCCAGAATCCCTTTTTGACTCTGTGCCAAAGATTCCACTATTATTTATTTTTAGTGAACAATAAAAAAATGAAATAATTCCTTCATATTGATAGAAATAGGAGACATAATTTACATGGATATAGTAAGTCTCGCTTGGGCTGCTTTAATGGTAGTCTTTACATTTTCCCTTTCCCTCGTAGTATGGGGAAGAAGTGGTCTCTAAAAATACTACTAAGTGAGTTGAGGGAAAAAACTCAAATCAAACTGTATCCATTGTTTTATAGATGGGTTGTTTTATAGATGGGTTCTGAAATCTTATTTTTCTATTTAATTCTTCTATTTAATAATTAATTCATTAATTCAATAATTCAAAAATATCTGCATCTGCATTTCGGAATTATAGTGTATTCAAATGCAATAATGTATTCTATGGATAATATAGAAATAGAAAATACTCTTTCAATTAAACAAATATTTGACTTTTTCCCATATTTTTTTTTAGTTATTAAGCGCGGATACACAATTTCTATAGGAAACAAAATAGACATAGTAATTGTCTAAGGAAATACTCCACATAATAAGATATTGCCCTTGCCTTAGGCGAGTCACATATTCCGTGTTTATCGCTTGTTTTATTATTTTGTTTTTTGATTTATTTTGATTTGAGTTTCGAAATTGGATTTCTGTTTTCATTTCATATCATGGTTCAAACGTTAAAAATCGGTTGGGTTTTACGAATATTTTTGAAATAGGAAAAAGTTTACCATAGAACCCCTAGATCATCTGTTAACTATTTAATTTAATCAATTACTTTTTCGGAATGCTAAAAAGATTATTTGATTTTTTTTTAATATGATACCGGGATTGATCTTGAAAATAATCAGAAATCTAGAAATTCGAATCGGACGAAAAAAAGTTGCCTTTTGATTATTTCAGATTGATTGGAACCAATACAAATCAAATAGATGAAACAAAAAAAATTGGACGCTATGTGCATTACATATATGCGATTGACTATATATATGAATATATGAAGATAGATATTGTAAATCGATTCATATTAAACCTCTATCTTTATAGAGTAAAACTTTATACACTACAATAATAGATAGTATGGGGTAGAAAGAAATCAAATCTATTTCTTTCTACCATACTATCAGATTTCATAGAATACTGCTGATTCTAGTCCGATCATCTCATTTTAAGAGTAAGACGCAAAATTGAAATCTTTTTTTTTTTCATTTTTTCTTCCATCATTGCATTGATAAGAACTAAGAAATAAAGTTTAAGTCAAATTAATCACTTTGACTTACCGTTTTTACGTAAATTATAAGTAAGAAGGCGGTAGGAACTAGAATGAACAGTGCAGTAGCAATAAATGCGAGAATATTTACTTCCATAATCTCATCGTTAGATTTCTCTTTAATTCGCAATAACTCGGGATTTAATCCCATAGAGATGATAAATCTTTCGTCGGTAAAAATTCAATGGTATAAATTACATCTCGATGATATCGAATCGGATCAATATCATGAATAACAATATCTGAACTATCAAATCGATTCATCGTCAAGAATTGAATAGTATAACATAGGAAGATCTTTTATCCATACCAAATTCCAAAAAATTCTTTCTGATCCAACCAAAAAAGAATTCCTTTCCTTTTTTTAATATTCTTATCCTTCGATTAGTAATAGGATCAATTTTGAATCCTAAAGTGTTCTATCAAAATCAAAGGAACTTCTTTTTTTTGTATCGTGCAAATTCCATTTGTGTGTGTGTTCGCTGTAAACATATTCTAAAGTACTCTATTTTTTTACACAGATGGGGCAGGGCAGATCGGGAGTAATCGAAAAAGCCAGGTCTAATAGTACAGTATCTCTTTCTCTTGGAATCCTGAATACGGCGCTACTAATAATTGTGCTAATCCACATATGTTTCTTTTCCATCAATCAGTATTAGTTGAAGAAACGGAAATTACCCTATTTGTTTGATGAAAAATGTGAAACGAAAAAAAGAAAAAAAAAAAAGAGAGATCCCTGTTAGGAATGAGATTATGTTTGTTATTTTGACTCCCTTTCACAGAAGAAATGAATTGATGTATTTTTTTATTGGATTTCTATCCATCGGGACTGACGGGGCTCGAACCCGCAGCTTCCGCCTTGACAGGGCGGTGCTCTGACCAATTGAACTACAATCCCAGGAAGAAAAAAGTGTACAGCATGCATATTCTTACGATTTCATTCAAACCTTTTTCGATTTCGATTTTCGATTCGAATTGTCTTGTTCTAACTGACAGACTGACAGAGGCGGCACTAATATATTGATATTGAGATTCTGATTTATATGGATTTATATGGATTTATATGGATATACACTTTAGCGAGATCTACACGGATTACTAGTAATCTGTTTGTTATTTCCAAATCGATTGAAAAGAAATCTTTCAATAAATCAATAAAAGGGTCTCTTTTTATTTATATTTAGACTTTATACTTCCAGATCTTGATATGAATCTTGATCATTAGCAAGATCTGAATTTGTGGAAAAAATACGTAATAAAATAAATATTGGTAGGGATGTAGCAGATTTGGATTCTTATTGTTTTCTTGTGGATCAAAGTTCATTGGGCATTTCCGGAGAACAACAAACGGTTACATCATTTCATGGTGGATCGGCGAATTATTGGGCCGAGCTGGATTTGAACCAGCGTAGACATATTGCCAACGAATTTACAGTCCGTCCCCATTAACCGCTCGGGCATCGACCCAGGAAAAATCAATTTAAGCCCTTATTGATAATCCACGATCAACTTCGTTTCGTAGTACCCTAACCCTACCCCCAGGGGAAGTCGAATCCCCGCTGCCTCCTTGAAAGAGAGATGTCCTGAACCACTAGACGATGGGGGCATACTTGCCCGACCGCCATTATACTATGTTCATAGTATGAACAGTTTTTTTGAAATTGTCAATATAATGGAATGATATGAATATAATGGAATGATATGATTCGATCAGAAGGATCTTTCTGTCTTTCATAATTCCATCATAATTCCATAGAATTTTTAGATTCATCATTTTCATTTTTGAATTGTTCAGTCCAATCCCCACTCTATACTATAATTCTAAAAATCGAAAAAAAAAAAGTAATACGAAAGAGAGATAGGAGCCTTTCGGGGAATGATTGGTTTGCCGGAAAAGAAAAGGCGAGTGGGTTAAATTTCATTTCTTTCACTTTCATTCATTGTTAAGAAGGATTCGGTGGGCATATTTCTATCTCACACTAAGCCGGGAAATTCAAAAACGATAATCAATCTGGAAATCCGGGAAGAGGGATAGGGATCAACAAGTTATTGATAAATGGTTTTTCGATAAGAATTTTGTTGAGAGACTAATTGAATCCATTTATCAACGATTCGATGAAAAATCTTACATCTATGTTTTAAATTGGTGGATACATGGATCAATCAAATGAATTTCGTTAGGATGAGGATCAATTCAATTAGAATCGGTTTTGAAATAATTCATTACATTGATGTTTAGAAAATCCAATATCAAAAAACCCATTTTACCTATACTATACTCACTAGTCCAATCTCTTGTTCCTTAATCAGCCGCTATGCAGATAAAACGTATCTATGTACATATATTCTAATCTCATATAAATTTCATATAATCATATAATAGAACCTAGAATAAGTATATGCAGTAATAAATATATGCACTAGACTCATAGTGGCTAGTTCCTTATTCAGGAATTGAACAAAACGGGGCCCTTTTAACTCAGTGGTAGAGTAACGCCATGGTAAGGCGTAAGTCATCGGTTCAAATCCGATAAGGGGCTTATTTTTCTTTTTTCATAAAACTCCAGCGGTAGTATTAATATTTGAAGAGAGAATAGAGATATTGTTGATGTTTGTAATAAAAAAACTAAGAAATCGTAGAATTTCATTAAAAAAAGGAATTCTTAATTCGAATATTATCCTTATCATTCTAATGAATTCGAATATAGTAATTCTAGTTAGCTAGTTAGAAAGTAGAACATTTTTTTATGATTTCATTATAATGAATGCCAGATATTCCGATTTTCTATTATTCGAATCAAAA